GAAATGGAATTGTGATGCTGGGATCTTGGATAGAAACAGGTGATATCTTAGTAGGTAAATTAACACCTCAGACAGCGAATGAATCGTCATATGCCCCAGAGGATAGATTATTACGAGCTATACTTGGCATTCAGGTATCCACTTCAAAAGAAACTTCTCTAAGACTACCTATAGGTGGAAGGGGCCAAGTTATTGATGTGAGATGGATCCATAGAAAGGGGGGGTCCAATTATAATACAGAAAGGATTCGTGTATATATTTCACAGAAACGTGAAATCAAAGTGGGGGATAAAGTAGCTGGAAGGCATGGGAATAAAGGTATAATTTCTAAGATTTTGTCTAGACAAGATATGCCCTATTTGCAAGATGGAACGCCCGTTGATATGGTATTCAACCCATTAGGAGTCCCCTCACGAATGAATGTGGGACAGATATTTGAATGTTCGCTCGGGTTAGCGGGGGATCTGTTAAAGAGACATTATAGAATAGCACCCTTTGATGAGAGATATGAGCAAGAGGCCTCAAGAAAACTCGTTTTTTCTGAATTATATGAAGCCAGTAAGCAAACAAAAAATCCATGGGTATTTGAACCCGAATATCCGGGAAAAAGCAGAATATTTGATGGAAGAACAGGAGATCTTTTTGAACAACCTGTTCTAATAGGAAAGTCCTATATCCTAAAATTAATTCATCAAGTTGATGATAAAATCCATGGACGTTCCAGTGGGCATTACGCACTTGTTACACAACAACCCCTTAGAGGGAGGGCCAAACAAGGGGGGCAACGAGTAGGAGAAATGGAAGTTTGGGCTCTAGAGGGATTTGGTGTTGCTCATATTTTACAAGAGATGCTTACTTATAAATCTGATCATATTAGAGCTCGTCAAGAAGTACTTGGTGCTACGATTATTGGAGGAACAGTACCTAACCCAGAGGGTGCTCCAGAATCTTTTCGATTGCTCGTTCGAGAACTACGATCTTTGGCCCTAGAACTGAATCATTTCCTTGTATCTGAAAAGAACTTTCAGATGAATAGGAAGGAAGCTTGATCTCAATGAATCATAATTTCTATTCTATGATTGACCAGTATAAACATCAACAACTTCGAATTGGACCAGTTTCCCCTCAACAAATCAGGGCTTGGGCAAATAAAATTCTACCCAATGGAGAGATAGTTGGAGAGGTGACAAAACCCTATACTTTTCATTATAAAACCAATAAACCGGAGAAAGATGGATTGTTTTGTGAAAGAATTTCTGGACCCATAAAAAGTGGGATTTGTGCTTGTGGCAATTACCGAGTTATTGGGGCTGAAAAAGAAGACCCGAAATCTTGTGAAGAATGCGGGGTGGAATTTGTTGATTCTCGGATACGAAGGTACCAAATGGGATACATCAAACTCGCATGTCCAGTGACTCATGTGTGGTATTTGAAACGCCTTCCTAGTTATATTGCGAATCTTTTAGATAAACCCCTTAGGGAATTAGAGGGCCTAGTATATTGCGATGTGTGATTTGATCGAAATTTTAATTTGACAGATTCGGACTGAGAAACTGTCATCCCATTCAATCTGATTGGGATGCCCCCGGCTCTGACGTGTGTCTTGGGAGGAGGAACATGAAGCTCAGAATTATGGGTGCATTCAAGACTTCAAAATGGAAGTAAAGGGGAATTGATCCATGGTCGATTACGTAACAGATAATATAGGAATAGCTAGTTATACCTCGTGAAAAAAGCTTTTTTGTTTTGTGGAATTTTTTTGTTGGAATTATACATTCCATTTCTTTTAGAGAGAAATTCTGTTCAGGCAAGCGAATATGGCATGGTTACAGGAGCCTATCTATCGCATATATGCTTCAAGGTACATCATGGCATAACCATCGAGGTGAGTAGGGACCTAAAAAAGATCGAATGGAACAATAGAATATATAGACAAATAAATCCTTTAAGAGTCCAAAAATATTCTTTTTATTTCAGGGAATTCATCATTTGAGGGGAAGTAGACTACTCAATAATTTCACATTTCGTTTTTTCGTAAACATAAATAAACATAAAAGAAAGTAAAAAAGTTAGAGTTAAAATAAAAAAAAAAAAAAGATAAAAATGAATCAATGAAAGGCTGGTCCTTACTGGGAACTTGAGTAAAGAGTAGCTTTTTGTAGGATTTTTCGAACAAAGTTTAAAAAGAAGAAGAACCCCTTTCTTTTTTTGGTGTAACTACTCGAGCCGGATGAGAGGAAACCTTCACGTCCGATTGTGAGGGGGGGGGAATCCAATCCTATAGGAACCTATCTCAATTTTTCTTTTGCTAGGTCCATAGCTAAAAAACCTACTTTCTTACGATTACGAGGTTCATTCGAATATGAAATCCAATCCTGGAAATACAGCATCCCACTTTTTTTTACTACTCAAGGTTTCGAGACATTTCGAAATCGAGAAATCTCTACGGGGGCAGGTGCTATTAGAGAACAATTAGCCGATTCGGATTTGCGAATTATTA